TTTGTATCACTTCGCTCACCCCTTTTTTTAAGTTTTCAATTAAGATACTTAATTAGGTTAGGCCCTAGGTCTCATGTCAATTGCGAAATATCTCCTTTGTTGAAAGACTTCCTAAAATTAAAGTAAAAAAGCTTTCCATGGTAGACGGGAAGAAAGAAAGTGGGTAAATCCACTAATTTCTCATCCTCAAATCAGCCCTTCCCAAGGTATTGTCTCACCAAATACATAATTGTAGGAGTAAAGTATTGATATAATTCACAGAAGCAAACGGCAACGAGTTAATAAAATACGAAAAAAGTATGTAACGTACTTTTTTATTTACATTTTAATTCTAGGATTAAATTAAACAAAAGGATTTGCAAATAAAAGTGCTAATGCCACGACCAGCCCATAAATTGTTAAAGCTTCCATAAAAGCTAGACTAAGCAATAAAGTACCTCGTATTTTACCTTCTGCTTCCGGTTGTCTTGCAATACCTTCTACAGCTTGGCCTGCAGCAGTACCTTGACCAACTCCAGGTCCAATAGAAGCAAGCCCTACGGCCAATCCAGCAGCAATAACGGAAGCGGCAGAAATCAGTGGATTCATGATAAGTTCCTCATACAAAAAAAAATAGTTAATGATACAAGCAACCAATAAATTATTATTTAAATTGATCACTAAAATCTATCGAGCCGAAGTAACTAAAAACTTCGAATTAAAATAATAAATAGATAGGGATAGCCTCTATAAAACTAGTATATATCTAATATCGCATATACATTACATATACATTTGTTTCTTTCATAACGTAAACCCCTGTATTTTATATTGAATCGGATTCGAGAACCATTCTTCGGGGGGGCTGGCTGGACTTATAGACATTACATATATCTACCATGACCCTCGAACCCATCCTTTTTTTCACAATTTCATAATATCGTCTATCTTTCCTCCTACAACTCTAGTCGTAATATATATATGTATTTATATCTATTATGTTCCCCAACCAAGATGTTCCCCAACCAAGAACCGAGTCGATTATCTTGAACCATCAATTTCCTGAATTGGGATAAGCTTAAAAAAGCTATTTCGAAAGGTAATCAATGATGACCCTCCATGGATTCCCCTATATAAGCTGCGGCTAAAGTTGCAAAAATAAGAGCTTGAATACCACTTGTAAATAATCCAAGAAACATAACAGGTATAGGAACTACTGAAGGTACTAAAGAAACAAGAACAACAACTACTAATTCATCAGCCAATATATTCCCGAAAAGTCGAAAACTAAGAGATAAGGGTTTTGTGAAATCTTCTAGGATGTTAATTGGTAACAGTATGGGGGTTGGTTGAATGTATTTCCCGAAATAACCTAATCCTTTTTTGGTAAGACCCGCATAAAAATATGCCACTGACGTGGGTAAAGCTAAAGCAACAGTAGTGTTTATATCATTCGTGGGGGCCGCTAACTCCCCATGAGGTAACTGTATGATTTTCCAAGGTAAAAGGGCACCTGACCAGTTAGAAACAAAAATAAATAGGAACATAGTTCCTATAAAGGGAACCCAAGGACCATATTCTTCTCCAATTTGAGTTTTGCTCAAGTCTCGAATAAATTCAAGAACATATTCGAAGAAATTCTGACCATCAGTCGGAATGGTTTGTGGATTCCGAACAGCTATGATGACTGAACCTAATAAGATAGCAATTACGACCCAAGAAGTGATAAGTACTTGGGCATGAATTTGTAAACCTCCTATTTGCCAATATAAATGTTGGCCTACTTCTACACCTGATATATCATATAATCCTTTGAGCGTTTTAATGGAACATGGTATAACATTCATATTGTCCTCGGACAGAAATCGAACTTTAAAAAAGGAATTATTTTGATTCAACCATCTCTTTCTCAACTCATCTACTTAAAATCAATCATTAATCATATATTTAATTTAGGATATCAAGAAATCACATAATATAAATATCCCAATTTTATCTATTTTTTGTTTATCCAAGACAAGAATAGTAAGCGATCCAATAAATCTATGAAGTTCTCAACTAATCTTATTATTTTTAATCATAACATAATAATAATCAACAACTTCTTATATAGCTAGAACGACCCTTACAAATTGCGGATACTAATTTGTTAAGAATAAATCGGATTGAAGCTATAGCGTCATCGTTGGCTGGAATCGAAATATCCGCGAAATCTGGGTCACAATTTGTATCGATTAAACAAATCGTCGGAATCCCCAAAATTACACATTCTCGAAGAGCCGTATATTCTTCTTGCTGATCGACGATGATTACAATATCGGGCAATCCCGTCATATATTTAATCCCACCCAAATATGTTTGCAAAGTAGATAATTTTCTCTTCAACAGGGAAGCATCTCTTTTGGGGAGACCATTGAGTTTCCCCATCTTTTGTTCTGCCCTTAAGTCCCTAAACTTATGTAGTCTCGTTTCTGTAGTAGACCAATTTGTTGACATACCCCCAAGCCATTTTTTATTAACATAATGACATCGAGCCCTTATTGCAGCTGATGCTACTGAACCCGCTGCTTTATTTTTGGTACCAACGATTAAGAAATTTTTTCCCTCACTTGCTGCATCAAAAACTAAATCACAGGCTTCTGATAAAAAACGAGCAGTTCTAGTAAGATTTGTAATATGAATACCTTTGCGCTTTGCAGAGATGTAAGGGGCCATTCTAGGATTCCATTTCTTAGTACCATGACCAAAATGAACTCCTGCTTCCATCATCTCTTCCAAATGGATGTTCCAATATCTTCTTGTCATTTTTCCCACACTTTCTCTTTGTTTTTTTTTTTGAACAAATACTAAATTGTTCCGACGGAACTTTCTACCGGGATTGGCCGTTGATACATAGCCAAAACATTCATTCTTTTTACTTTCTAGTTATTGATTTGGTTTAAATAAAATAACTAGAAAGTAAAAAGAATGAATATCCCATTAGGGATTATGAAATCGCGTAAATGATTTTTCTGGTGTCTCATGGAAATTGTTTGGGACGCAAGAACAAAAAAATTCTCTATGGTGTAACAAAATATCTCTCATTTCCAACTCGAATAAATTTTTATTTTTGATTTCCAAATAAATGTTCTTGTCTTGCCTTGAACGATATGCTAATTTTTTGAATCCGGTACCGACAGGGATAATCCCCCCCAGAACAACATTTTCTTTTAGGCCCTTCAACCAATCAATACGACCTCGTAGAGCAGCTTTTGCTAAAACTCTAGCAGTTTCTTGAAAACTTGCTTCGGATATGAAACTTTGAGTATTCAGGGATGCCTTCGTTATTCCCAATAAGATTGCCCGATAACGGATCGCTTGGTCTAAAGCACGCCCTGCTCGTTCCGCTCGCAACAATATGATTAATTCTCCAGGTAAAAAAACATTAGACATTCCGTCTTCTGAAACCAACACTTTTGATGTTACTTGACGTACAATAATCTCTATATGTCTATTGTGGATCTGTACCCCCTGGGATCGATAAACTTTTTGGATCTTATTAACCAAAGAGATACGGCTTTGAGCTATGGTTAGCTCAGCTCCAATCAAAAATCCCCAGGGAATTCCAAGAATTCTTGGTATATGTTCGTTCCAACCTTCAACTCTCCCTTCAAGATTCATCGATATTGAACCAATCGAACGCACTTCTAAGATTTGTTCCACTTTTGGAAGACCCTGTGTTATGTCACCAGATCGGGATTTTTCATATATAAATGTAACTAATGTATCTCCTTCATAAAGGGTTTCTCCATAATGTCCATGAACAGTTGCTCCTGGAGTGGCCAAATAAGGCTTAGCGAATCTTATAACTAAAGAGTCAACATCAACAATTAAAATTTGACCAGATTTTTTTATGTGTGGCCCATATTTTAATAGACATATATTTTCACAAAGAAATTGTCCAAGGCTAATTATTGTGGATGTCTCTTCCCAATAATTGTGTTGGAGAAAGCACCAATTGAAATGGAATGGATTCAAAATGATGTTACTGCATGAATCGGGATTATAATTAGAAATCCTTTTATTTTCATCTATTAAAGCATAATTAAATACTTTAAGTACTTGGAAAGTCTGTTTCAAATTGTCAAGTATCAAATATTTATTGAACAAGATCTGATTATGAGTTATTAAATGGAAAGATGAATAAGAATTCACTATTTTCGGTACAATAGTACCTAAGGGACCCAACAAATCCCTAATTGGGGTTATGGGGTCCGACTCTTTTGTCACATTGTTATATTTTGAACCATTGAATAGACTAACTCGAGAACAATTGAATGATGAAAAAATTATAAAAGACTGACATTCCTTATTTCGATTCAACAACGTACCGAGAGTTTCTTGATGTTGGGTAAATGATTGAATCTTCACCTTGGAAAAAAAAGGATTGATATCGGTACGATCTAATTGATTATCGTGAATTAATCCCGAATCCGATGTATCATACCTTTTTCCGGTATACGAAGTAGTAGACTTGACTAACTTAATTCTTATGAAATCACGAATCAGATCATTTGCCCTTACCTCAACAAAGGAAGCATGAACCTCTTCTTCTTCTATAGAACCATTTGTTTCTTGGTCCCAATTCAATACTAAGCAAGTCCGAACTAATTGAATATTTGTGTGATAAATTCCTCGAATTGACTTTCCATTTCCATAAAGGATATAATTGACAACTCTAAGTTGGACATTATCTTTTTCCTGCAATAGATCCTGGGGGAAAAGTTTTTCTAAATTGATCCCATCAGCCATTTCATATGTGACTACGGGCCGAACCGAAACAAAATATTTTTTTTTTGTAGGTGTGATCCGTTGGACATAGATCCAATTTTTTGATTTTTGTGATTCTTTAGAATTTTTTTTTTCCGTTTCCGGTGGTATCAAAATGCCGCTGTGCCTGGATATCTTATCTGTATCTCCAGGAAAATAAATACCTCCAGATAAAATTTTCAGTTCAATACTTTTTTTTTTTCTCTCCACTCGGACTAATCCACCTGCTCGGCTTCTTGTATTTAAAGCGAGTTGTGTATCTATTCCAATGATACTATTGTTCCGTACCATTATGGATGAGGATCCGGGTAAGATATGCACTTCCTCTGGAATAAAAAAAAACCGATCTATTTTCATTTGGTATTTCGGACTAAATTCTTTGGCTCCTCGATACTCAATCAAATCTTCTTTTTTTACGATGGAATCCGCCTCTATGGTCCCATATTTAGTAATTCCCGAACTGTTTCTTTTGTATCGTGGATCATCAAAATAAGCAAGAATACTATCTCTACGTAAAATACCATTTATGGGTATTTCAATCGAAATAGCAAAACAAGATATTGGCTCTTTCTCTTGTTCTTGATCAGATCGTACTGGGATACGAAATTGATTTCTTCGCCTTTTCGACAATAAATTAGAATTCTCTTGGAGAATTGAAGGATATATGAAATTCCAATGACCATTGGATATGATTCGATCAAGTCTTAAATAGTCAAGAATTTCCCTATCTTTTTTACCATAAGTATCCAGCAATTTATGTTTTACTCGATCATTAGTGATTGATAGGTCAGAGACATATCTTTCTTCGACAGAAAAAGAATGAACATTCATTTGATCTTGATCCTTGTGGAGCGAAAAAGACACTATACTGGATCTGCACGGACTCCCTGCTAATATCCATAAATGGCTTGTTTTTGGTAATAGATGAACATTACCATATGTATATTCAGGTGCATGGTAGACATCGGTACTCCAGTGCATTTCTCCCTCTAATTCAGAATAAATATGTTTTCGAACCCTCTCTTTAAAATGAAAAGTGGACGTTACGGCACGAATTTCAGCAATCACTTGTTCTGATTCTGCATATTGCTCATTTTGAACTAAGAGCAAACTTTTTGATGGAATATTCACATTATGTATAATATCCCGACTCTCAATGGTTACATACAAGTCTATAGAACATAGAAAAGCAGGATGCCCATGACGGGTACGTGTGGGCTGAACCAAATCCTCATTGAACTTTATTTTTCCATTAGAAGGAGCTCGTACATGTTCGGCAGTACCGCCCGTGAATACTCCACCAGTATGAAAAGTTCTTAATGTTAATTGAGTTCCCGGCTCCCCAATTGATTGACCCGCAATAATACCTACGGCTTCCCCCAATTCGACTAGGTCGCCACGAGTGGGACTCCGGCCATAACATAATTGACAGATCCAAGATGTATTCCTGCAAGTAAAGGGGGTTCTTATATATATTGATTGTGTTCGAAAGGTTATGAATCGATTGGCAAGTCCAATCCCAATATCTTGATTTCGAGTAGCAATGCATCGTATACCCATATATATATCGTCTGCTAATACACGACCTATTAGCGTTTGGACAAAAATTTTTTCCGTCATCCCATTTCGAGGACTGGCGGAAATACCTCGGATAGTACCACAATCTGTTCGACGTACAATAATGTGTTGCACTACTTCAACAAGTCTACGCGTGAGGTACCCTGCATCTGATGTTCGTACAGCAGTATCCACGACTCCTTTGCGGGCTCCGTAGCAAGAAATTATATATTCTGTCAAAGAAAGTCCTTCGCGTAAATTGCTTTGAATGGGTAAATCAATCATTTGTCCTTGGGGATCCGACATTAATCCTCTCATACCTACTAATTGATGTACTTGAGATGCGTTTCCTCTAGCTCCCGAAAAGGACATTAGATAAACTGGATTAGAAGGATCAGTCATCCGAAAATTAGGATTCATCTCTTGTCTCAAATATTCACTTGTAGCATACCATATTTCAATAGATTGACGTAATTTTTCTACCGCATGTACATTCCCATAATGATGGTGTTTCTCCAAAATAAAACTTTGTTGTTCGGCATCTTGGACTAACCATCCCTTAGAAGGTATTGTTAAAAGATCATCAATTCCTAATGAAATAGATGTAGCAGTAGCTTGTTGGAAACCCAAAGTCTTCACTTGATCCAGGATATGTGATGTATATGCCATTCCGAAATGATCTATTAATCCGCTAATAAGTCGTTTCATAGCAATTCCATCTATCGCTTTATTGTGAAAGGCCAGATCGGCCCGTTCTGCCATAAGTACCCCCATATTCCGCCGAGTAGTATTCGACAATGGACCTGAGTCAGTGATTCGAAAACTTCCTTTCCTAAATCTTGATTCACATAGAAATTCATAATTTATGATAATACCAATGAAATTGGATAGACCCGACTTCTAATAGGCAACGGGTATCGACTAATCTAATTTTTTAGTTTAGATAGTGTATGAGTAGGCCCGACAAAACCCTTGTATGGCTTCTTCTATTTCTCGATAAAAAGAAACATGACCAACAGTGGTTCGAATGTATATACAACGGATTTCTTTTTTTACACTTTCCACTATTAGAAAGTGCCCATAAATCTCATGATAAGTACCCAAAGATTCATATTGAACTTCAATGGGAACTTCTCTTGAGCCAATGACACGTTG